ATAGATTACCTATTTTTTTTGTACCGCGTATGCTATTTTGACATATGACCTATATCAAACTGAAAAAACGAAGTGTTTTTTTTTTCAAAAAATAATGAATTTAGGAGAATATTAACAATTTCATCGAAAACTTACAGCAGCCTGCCAAACAAAGGCTAAGAGAAAAAAGAATAGAGGTATAATAGGCATAATGTCTATGAGTGGATTGAAAAAAGCATAAGCCTCGGGCAATTTGCCGAAGAAAAAACTACTCGAACTCAAATAAGGGATAGAATTAAGACAGATACAGATTAAACTAAAGATATTAAGCATAACAAAAATTTTGTTCTTGTAGATTAGATAATTTGATTTTGATTGAGTCATTTTTATAATATTAAGGTCAAAATGAAAAAGGCAGGCCAAAAAATCCTTCTTTTTTTTGAACTCTCCCAAATCAAAAACCCTCTTTCAATTCTCAAACGAGAATACAAAGAATTTGACTTTCATACAATATCTTAATTGAATTCCATGTAATGATCAATTAATTTTTTTCTATTTCTCCATATATAGAAGCCTAGCAACAATATATTACATACTAGAATTGACGAATAACCAATATTAATATTATATTAGTATTTATTAATGTTGAATAAATGGGGCGTGGCCAAGCGGTAAGGCAACGGGTTTTGGTCCCGTTACTCGGAGGTTCGAATCCTTCCGTCCCAGACCTTCAGAATCAAGTGTCAAATGCAGTTGGAAATAAAGATCTTTATTTTTTTAATTCAAGAATCAAGAATTTTTGGGTTAATCATTCATCTTATAGGCGATATTCCTACTATTTAGATAATTAGATAAATATGAAGTTCATATTAAAGTTAGTTCCTTGAAGGGTCTCTATTTTCTTCCCCAAAACCTAAAGTAAAAAAAAAAAAAAAAAAAATGGTGTAGCCTAATTCTACATTTGATTTGCAATATACTAAGTAAGGCATAAAGCTTTTCATTTTTATATGGATTTTGCTTTATTTCAGGTTCAAGTTCAAGCCAAGAACCTTTACGTCAATTCTATGGTAGATACGAAAAGATCAGACTTCCTATGATTATGATTTTTTAACTTCAATTTTTATGATATAAATCTTTGCTTTGGTACTCGAAGAAGTGTGATAAATTTATATATTATCGATAAACTTTCCAACCTTTATGGGTCATTGGAATAGTTTATTTTTATTTGATTTAATATATATTTTATTCTGGAATTGGGAACTCATTTTATATTATATATATTATGTATTGTATTTCATTATATTCATATGATATGGAGTTAAAAATGGAATCCTTGCTGAGTGAGCCCTTTACAGAAAGTAAGGAAAGGAAAATACTTAATATAATATTAATTATATTAAATAGATAATATCTATTATAATATAATAGATATTAATAAAATGGATATAAAATAGAAAGCATATTGACCGACCATATGATATATAATAAATACATATTATATATTATATAAAAATATCATAATACATATCAGTTGATCCAATGACTATTCATGATTTCATATTGAATCAATTCCATATCGGTTTTGAAATTAAATTAGAGAAATGTTATGGTAAAACTTCGTTTGAAACGATGTGGTAGAAAGCAACGTGCGACTTGAAGGACATGATTTACTGTGGATTTTGACATCCGCCATTTTCTATACGAATGAAGATGCTCTTGGCTCGACATAGTTTGTTCTGTTTTACTAGGAACCTAATTTGTGTTGGGTTCTAATCTAAAAAAAGTACATGATGAAGCTCGAGCAGAAAGTATTGATTCATTTACTGGGGGAAGAATCTAGGGTTAGTGACACTAAAAATCAATAAGTTGAACCAACTTTGTAAGTATATCCTCCATATATAAATTGAAAAGGGTTAAAATTCAAACAAGTTTTAAATTAAAAAAGTAAGTAAGATTTGTCGGAATTCGTAAAACTATTTCGATCATAAAGTGTATCACAAGGGAATCAATCTCTCATATTTCTTTCTATAGAAAGAAATATGAAAAAAGCAAAAGGTATGTTGCTATCTTTTTGAAAGGAGTAAGTATCACCAAAGTAATGTCTAAACCCAATGATTTCACAAAACAAGGATAAAGGATTCCGGAACAAGGAAACACTATTTTCAATTGTCTCAACAATTGGATCAAAATAAAATGTGGAATAAAAATTGATTTGAGACGAGACAAACAAAAGAGGTTAGAGACGGCTCAATAAATATCTAAGGATTTCCTCAGAATTAACCAACTTGAGTTATGAGTACGAATGAGATCTTTATTTTTTTCTTAAGGAAAGAGGAAGAAAAAACTACTTTAATCAAAGTCTAATTCATTATTTATTCATTATTTGATATAATTATATAGTATCATAGTTGCCGTTATATACAGAAATTAGAATCATTTTTTCTCGAGCCGTATGAGGATAAAACCTCCTATACGTTTCTAGGGGGGGCATTGTTTATCTACATCTATCCCGATGAGCCATCTATCGAATCGTTGCAATTGATGTTCGATCCCGAAGAGAAGGAAGAGATCTTCGAAAGGTAGGTTTTTATGATCCGATAAAGAATCAAACCTATTCAAATGTTCCCGCTATTCTATATTTCCTTGAAAATGGCGCTCAACCCACAGTAACTGTTCATGATATTTTAAGGAAGGCAGAATTATTTAAAGAAGGAATATTGGATTAACTGTTAATTTAATTAAAATTAAAGTCAAAAAATTTTTAATAAAAATAAAAAAAGAGAGGGTCCTAGCATCTATCTTTGTGTAATTATTTCTCCAGAATTTGTTTGTTCTTTTTTTGCTCACTTATTATAATTTATTTTTTATTGTTGGAATTTACCGACAAAGACGGGGTCAATTTAGGTTATTGTACCTCTATTGATTGAATCAACTCGATATTTTTCTATACTCTGCCTTTATTTATTTTTGCATTAAAATTTATTTTCTTACTTATATTGTGCCAATCCAACACAAGGCCTTAATTTTATTTATTAAGAATTTTTTTATCAGCATTCTATTCATATTGACAATGGCGTACCGAACAAATATAATTTGATACAAATATAATTTGATCGTAGATAAATAAAATAGATTTGTTTATTCCTGCCCCATATTGCTTTTTTCTTTGCTTTATCCTTAGTCAAAAGTTAAATGATGTGTTTACTTAATTTACTGTCATACAAGACGTAATGGAATGGATCAAGTGTTTTTAATCCAATTCTACCTATATTTAGTGGATTGGTGTTTATAATTGATTAAAAAATTTTTCTTTTAATTTGATTTGTTGCTAGTTCAATGTTTTTATTTTGGCGGAATCCTGTATTGCAATCAATCCCATTTTTTTTTATCGTATCTACAATTCGGGTTGCTAACTCAACGGTAGAGTACTCGGCTTTTAAGTGCGACTATGATCTTTTACACATTTGGATGAAGCAACGAATTCGTCCAGACTATTGGTAGAGTCTATATAAGACCACGACTGATCCTAAAAGGTAATGAAGGAAAAAACAGCATGTCGTAATAATTTTTATTAAAATAGAACTTTTAATTTATCCTTACTTAACTGTAATATATTTTATATACGTTATTTTTGGAAGGAGACAAAGGAAATTCATATTTATAGTTGGGTCTAGTGAATAAATGGATAGAGTCTTTATAGGCCAAATTTTGGTAAAACAACAAGCAACGAGCTTATATTCTTAAATTGGAATAATGACCCGATCTAATTAGATGTTAAAAATAGATTAGTGCCAGTGCGGAAAAAGGGTTTTCTGCGAGTGAATAATGGATTCTTTTTTTTTTTATGAAATAAATCCTAACTATTCTCTATTTATAGGTTGGAAACGGATGTGTAGAAGAAACAGTATACTGATAAAGTAAAAAGTAAAGAGAATCAAAATTTTTCCAAAATCAAAAGAGCAATCGGGTTGCAAAAATAAAGGATTTTTTACTCTCTTGTCATTTTAACGAAGGAAAAACCCATTGTATAGAAAAGGAGAGGAAAGAGATCCTGTTGATTGGATTCTAGGTCTCCGGGGTATAGGTTCTTACTATTCTTACTATATAATTATATCTACATAATTATATACATAATTATATACCCTGTTCGGACCATATTGCACTATGTATTATTTTATAACCCCAAAAATGCCTCTTGTCCTACGTCTCTGTTTCAAGTCAAAAATTTAAATGGAAGAATTACAAGGGTATTTCAAAAAAGCTAGATCTCCGCAACAACACTTCCTATATCCGCTTCTCTTGCAGGAGTTTATTTACACACTTGCTTATGATGATGGTTTAAAAGGTTCAATTTTTTATGAACCCATAGAATTTATTGGTTATGACAATAAATCTAGTTTAGTACTTATAAAACGTTTAATTACTCGAATGTATCAACAGAATTTTTTGATTTATTCGGTTAATGATTCTAACCAAAATGGACTCCGTGGGCACATCAATTATTTTTATTCTCATTTTTTTTATTCCCAAATAGTATCTGAGGGTTTTTCAGTCATTGTGGAAATTCCATTCTCGCTGCGATTAGTATCTTCCCCCGAAGAAAAAGAAATACCAAAATCTCAGAATTTACGATCTATTCATTCAATATTTCCCTTTTTAGAGGATAAATTATCTCATTTAAATAATGTGTCAGATATATTAATACCCCATCCTATCCATTTGGAAATTTTGGTTCAAATCCTTCAATACTGGATTCAAGATGTTCCTTCTTTACATTTATTGCGATTCTTTTTACATAAATATCATAATCTGAATAGTTTTATTCAGAATAATAAAACTATTTATGTTTTTTTAAAAGAAAATAAAAGACTATTTTGGTTCCTCTACAATTCTTATGTATCTGAATGTGAATTTTTATTGGTTTTTCTTCGTAAACAATCCTGTTATTTACGATCAACATCTTCTGTAGCCTTTCTTGAACGTTCACATTTCTATGGAAAAATGGAACATATTCATATTAT